TGGTATTTGCTATCAAGAACATAATGAGGGCAGTCAATCAATATAGTCCGAAAATGGATCTGATTCACATCCAAGAGAAGGGGTACATAAGAAAGGTATTGGATCGATTCATTAAAAAGAATCGATCCGCTCGCAACTTCGAGTCTGGAATTCCAGGGGCTCAAATAGGAAATGATACTCTGAGTCATAGAACTCTAATGAAATATACGGTCAACCGACATTTATCGAGTTTGAAAAAGAGTCGAAAGAAAAGCTTCGATCCTCTTCTTTTTATCGAGAGATCCATGAATCGGGATCCTGCCGCATATAGAGACAAATGGTCCAAGGGGGGCAAGAATTTCCAGGAACATTTGGAAGATTTCGTTTCTGAGCAGAAGAACCGTTTTCAAGTGCAGAAGAGCCGTTTTCAAGTGCAGAAGAGCCGTTTTCAAGTGCAGAAGAGCCGTTTTCAAGCAGTCTTCGATCGATTCAATCAATCTCAATATTCGATTGATTGGTCCGTGTTTATTGACAAACAAGATTTTCCTAAGTCTAAGGCACGTCTTTTATTTTTGTTCGTCTTAGTTCGTTCCTTTTTGTACAAGTCACTTTCTGTCTTGTTGTCGCAGTTACCTCTCTTGTTGTCGCAGTTACCTCTCTTGGTGTCGAAGGTACTTCCCTTGGTGTCGAAGGTACTCCCTTTTTTCTTTGTGAGTTGCGGGAATATCCCCATTCATAGGTCCGAGATCCGCATCTATGAATTGAAGGGTCCGACTGATCAACCCTGCAATCAGTTGTTAGAATCAATAGGTCTTCAAATCGTTCATTTGAACAAATTGAAACCCTGCTTATTGGATGATCATGAGACTTCCCAAAAATCCAAAATTGTAGGAACAATTGATAACACGGATTCCTATTTATCAATTCTATCCGACGATGAAGAGAATTGGCTGAATCCCGTGAAAGCATTTGATAGAAGTTCATTGATATCTGCTTTTTATAAAGCAAATAGACTTCGATTCTTGAATAATCCACATCCGTTCTCCTTCTATTGTAACAAAATCTTCCCTTTTGTTGTGGAAAAAGCTCGTTTCAAGACTTCTGATTTTTTGTATGGACAATTCCTTAATACTTTCTTCATTCGCAAGAAAGCATTTTCTTTGTGCGGCGAAAAACATGCTTTTGGGGAGAGAGCTACTCTTTTACCAATCGAGTCAGAGGTATCTAAGATACTCATACCTCAGGTATCTAAGATACTCATACCTGACGATTTTCCACAAAGTGGTGACGAAAGGTATAACTTGTGCAAATCTTTCCATTTCCCAACTCGATCTGTTCCATTAGTTGATAGAGCCCTTTACTCGATCGCCGACATTTCTGAAACACCTCTAACAGAGGGACAAATGGTCAATTTGGAAAGAACTTATTTTCAACCTCTTTCAGATATTCATTTATCTGATTCAGAAAGGAAGAACTTGCATCAAGATCCCAATTTCAATTCAAACATGGGTTTGATTCACACTCCATATTCTGAAAAAGATTTACCGTCCGAAAAGAGGAAAAAACGGAATCTTGGTCGAAATCTAAAGAAATGCGTTGAGAAAGGGCAGATGTATCGAACTCTTCTCTCGAAGATGTATCGAACCCTTCTCTCAAAATGGAATCTCTTCCAAACATATATGCCATGGTTCCTTACTTCGACAGGGTACAAATATCTAACTTTGCTATTTTTAGATCTTTTTTCAGACCTATTGCCGATACTCAGTCTAGGTATCCGTCAAAATTGTGTATCCCTTTTTGATCATATTCTGGGTGATCTTAGGGATGATATTAGGCAGGGGGTCATTAGACCGTGGCAAATTCTTCAGGAAAAATGGGTTCTTCCACAAAGGAACCGGATAAGGGAGATTTCGAGGATGTGTTTACGAAATCTTACTCTGTCTGCAGAAAGGATTCGTCGAAATAATGAGTCACCATTTCTATTGACACATACACATCTGAGATCACCCAATGTTCTGGAGTTCCTCTATTCAACCCTTTTACTTCTTCTTGTTGCTGGATATCTCGTTTGTACATATCTTTCCCGTCTTTCCAAAGACTATGGTGAGTTACAGACAGAGCTCAAAAAGGTCAAAGATTTGATGATTCCATCATACACGATTGAGTTGCGAAAACTTATGGATAGGTATCCTCCATCTGAACTGAATTCTTTCGGATTAAAGAATCTCTTTCTAGTTGCTATGGAAGAACTAAAGGAGTCTCTTTCTGTAGTCGGCAACATGCTAGAGGGTGGTGGTCGCGCTTATGGGGTCGAATCAATCTTTTCTAATTGGAATCTCAATCTCATCGATATCAGCGATCTTATCAGTCTCATACCAAATCCCATCGATCGAATCACTTTTTCGATAAATACGAGACATCTAAGTCATACAAGTAAAGAGATCTATTCATTGATAAGAAAAAGAGAAAGGGTGTATGGTGCTTGGATTGATGATAAAATAGAATCCTTGCTCTCGACCTCTGTGGCTATTGATGATTGCGACAGAGGCAACTTGCTTCAGTTCTCCACCCTCACCTTAACGACAGAAAAAGGGGTTGATCAAATTCTATTGAGTCTGACTCAGAGTTCAAAGAATGCCTCTGGTTCTCAAATGATTGAACAACCGGGAGAAATGTACTTACGACACTTAGTTGAGCTTCAGAAGAAGTATCTATTGGGTTATGAGTTCAATACATCCTCTTTAGCAGAAAGACGGATATTCCTTGCTCATTATCAGACAATGACTTATTCAAAAACCTCGTGTGGGGTTAATGGTTTTCATTTCCCATCTCATGAAAAACCCTTTTCGCTCCGCTTAGACCTATCCCCCCCTAGGGGTATTTTAGTGATAGGTTCTATAGGAACTGGACGATCCTATTTGATCAAATCCCTAGCGACAAATACCCACTTTCCCCTTATTACGTTAGAGATGGAAGCGCGCTCCTCCTGGCCTTTTTTCCAGCATTTGGATGAGATCTATGGTGATCAGCTGGAGTATGTGTATGACGATACGAGTCTTAGTGTGGAGGTGGAGGAAGAGGAGGACACTTCCTGGGGTATTGAGGAGTGGAGTCTTCCTGATACTCGTGAGGATGACGAGATTGAGGATCAGGCTGAGATGGATACGAGACGTGATCTTGATGGTATTGAGTATACGCATGCTATTGAGGATATGATTGATGTGGGGATTTCTGTTGATGCTCAGTTAAATTTTTTACCTGAGTCCATTCTCATCAACGAAATTGAGGGTCATGATGTGGATGAGCTGGACGAGGCGGAGACGGAGTTGTGGGAGTTATGGATGGAGGAATGGGACCGGCACCTACTTGGTATCTCCCTTCAATTCGCATTAGTAAGAGCAATGACTCCTTGCATATTATGGATTCCAAACATTCATGATGTGGATCTGGAGGATAGGACAACCCTGGCCGGATTAATGAACTCTCTCTCTGGGGATTGGGAAGGACGTTCCACTAGAAATACTCTTGTTATTGCTTCGACTCATCTTCCCAAAAAAGTGGATCCCGCTCTAATAGCTTCAAATAGATTCAATACATGCATTAAGGTACGAAGGCTTCTTAGTACACAAGAACGAGAGCGCTTTTTCACTCTTTCATATACTAGAGGATTTCACTTGGAAAAGGAAATGTTCGATACTAATCGATTCTGGTCTCTAACCACACAAGATCTTGCAGCACTTACCAATGAGGCCCTATCGATTAGTATTACACAAAAAAAATCCATTATAGACACGAATACAATTCGATTTGCTCTTCATAGGCAAACTTGGGCTGTGGAATCCCGGTCAATCTCGATTTCGGATCACGGGATCCTTTTCTATCAGACAGGAAGGGCTCTTGCACAAAATCTATTTCTAAGTCAAGGCCTCATAGATCCTATCTCTGTATATATAAAGAAGAAGTCGTGTAACGACGACGGTTATTATTATTTGTACAGATGGTACTTAGAGCTTGGAACGAGCATGAAGAGGTTAACGATACTTCTTTATCTTTTGAGTTGTTTTGCCGGATCGGTCGCTCAAGACCTTTGGTCTCCACCTGGGCCCGATGACAAAGCGGATATGTTTTCTTATGGACTTGTTGAGAATGATTCTCATCTAGCTCAGGGCCTATTAGAACTAGAAGGCGCTCTGTTGGCCTCACGGACAGAAAAAGCTTGCAGTCGGTTTGATAATGATCAAGTGACACTGCTTTTTCGGGCCGAACCAAGCTTAGATAGAATGCAAGATGGATTTTGTTCTATCTTTGAACAAGAGGGAGAAGAAGGAGCCCCTGGCCTAGAGAAGCCTTTAGTCACTCACATAGTTTCGGCTCCTAGAATATGGAACCCTTGGCTCATTCTATTTGATTGGATCGATATCGAGGAGGCTCAGCGTAAAGAGGAAGAGGCTGAGCTTCAAGATGAAGAGGCTGAGCTTCAGGATGAAGAGGCTCGGCGTAAAGATGAAGAGGCGGAGCTTCAAGAGTTTCAAGATCTTGAAGATCCTCAAGATCAAGAGGGTGGGCTTCAAGAGCTTCAAGGTCTTCAAAAGGAAGAGGCCTATCTTTATCAAAAGGCTCTTGAGCTTCAAGCTCAAGAGGATGAGCTTCAAAAGTATGGTCCGGGGTTCTTGGAGAGTGGAACCATAATGAAGAAGTATCCGACACGAAATCGATTTCGATTTTTCACAGAACAAGGCTTTTTTCAAGCAAGCCAATTCATTTGGGACCCCGCGGATTCACTCTTTTTCCTACTCAAAGAGCAGGCTCTTGGCTTTGTGTTTTCGCATCCAGAGTTCTTTGCAGATGAAGAGATCTCAAAAGAAGGGCTTCTTGCTTTGACTGTCCAAAGACTTCCTTTCTCCACAACTTGCCACTGGTTTATCAAGAAAAGGCAAGAAAGGCACTTCGAATTCTTGATTCATCGCGAGAGATGGATTCGAACGAATAGTTCATTATCTAATGGATTTTTCTGTTCTAAG